ACAAAAACTAGAGCAAACATATAATAACGAATTCGAAATTGTAACCAAGCGTTGCCCATTGGTTCTATACCCGATTCATAACTAGAGAGTTTCTCCGGCCCTTTCCTAATCGGGGCTAAAATCCCAGAAATGCAAAATGCCAAAATAGGAATAAGACTTGATATCATCAGAAATGCCCAAAAGATATCATATTCGTAAAGCAAAAACATAGACGCACTCCTATGAACATAGAAAATAGACCAATGGATCGATTTGAATTGAAGTGGAAAATCATCCAGAACTGTAACTGTTTAGTCAAAACACGAATTCATTTTGACAAAACCATCTAGTTCCCTTTTATTATGTATTTTATTATGTATTATGGTGGGCATATCTGGTTACCAACTGACTTGACTGGGATCCTGTTCCTGGTTTACTTAATTTTTTTATTTCCATTTTCTTTAGTTAGTATAACTCTACATGTTACGCTTAGACAAATTATCTTGTTTTCACCTAGGATTCTGGCTAAAGAAAGCGACTTCCAACTAAAAATCAGATTGAATTCGGAGGTCTTTTTCGTTTTTTTTTTCTTAATGATTTAGAAGGAAATAAGTATTCAAGTGTAGGAGAATGGATAGGTATTTTTATTTCAAGATTTCGAATATCTTAATCTTGCTTTTTTGTTGTACTTTACTAGGTTTAAGTAAAGTATATGAAGAAAAAGCTTATTTTCTATTTTCCATTGTTTCCATTGTTTTGACATTGAAACTTACCAAAGGGATTCGTTTTTCAAAAAACTTTAGCTTGTCTCCTAGATCTATGTGAATAACTCTTTGGAGTTTTTCACCGGACTCATATCTTTGACTTCTTAAATTCATTAGGGTTAGGTATACCGACTAAAAGGAGTATCACTAACTTACCCCCTTGATTGGGGTCGACGGGGGAAATTCATATGGAGTTTCTCTCCGAAGATGAAGATTATAAGATTCTATGATTTGTTTATCAATGATTGGATAGGGATCCATTACACCCATTGAAATACGTTTTTGTTTTTACTTCCATTTTGTTTTCTGTTTAAAACGATTCCTGTGAGTGAGTTTTTAGGAAGAATTTTCTTTATATGAACTAGCCGGTCAGTTCCAAATAAAGAATGAAGAAATCCAAACTATACAATTTTGTATTTCAAATCTGCATTTTATTTTCTATTTTATAGGGTTATAGGGCTCTAGGGCTATACGGACTTGAACCGTAGACCTTCTCGGTAAAACAGATCAAACTAACTGATTATTATCAAAATGATCTGAACTGTTTTCAAAACCCAACATGCATTTTATTTTGCATTGGGCTCTTTCATTAACTGATAGAAATATCAGCCAATCCACCATATTCTTTCTTAATAGAAAAATAAGATAAGGAGATGGCTCCGTGTGCTCTGATTCATTATTTGGGATTCTGCTCCAGTAGCACTACCAAAGTGTTTCAAGGGTGGAGTTATCTTGACGTAGGTCTGCCTATGGCCTAGAACGTTTTAAGTTAAATAAAGTCTCTATCGTTCGTTTTAAAATGAAAATAAAATATGAAACCTCATACACCTTAAAGTTCATAATACGAAAAGAGATTTTTTGAGGACCTTATACTCATTATGCCTAGCATTGAATGCAATGGTATTCACCTTATCAATACCTCAAATCAACGATGGAGTCTGTTTGGCATCTAAAAAAGAGCACCAAAATCGGACCGACCGTTTGTCAGGCTATTGTTCCCTCAAAGTTATGGAGTAAGACATCGATTTCACAATAAAATCAATTTATTTCAGTGTATGATGGACTCCCCCGAAAAAAACATTGGCGCGTGTGTAAACGAGGTGCTCTACCAACTGAGCTATAGCCCTTAGTGCTTGTAATCCGTATTTTATCATGTATATAATTTCTTGTCAAGATGAATATTCTATGATCCAACATCCATAATTTTATTGCGGAGTGTTTTATATTATTATTGCTTATAAGGAATATGATATTTATAATCCATATAATCCATCGATGAGATGAGTTCCATTTGGTTGCCTTTGGGATGATAAATTACCTACTTAACTCAGTGGTTAGAGTATTGCTTTCATACGGCGGGAGTCATTGGTTCAAATCCAATAGTAGGTAGAACTTATTAGATACCGCAGTCAATGGTATCTAATAAGTTTTTTGCCCCACCCCCTTTTTATTCATTTTGTATTCTTATTGATTTCTTATTTCATTTTTTAAACGCAATGAGTTGTATCAAAATTGGACTCCAATCAAGCAAGATCCAATCCAAATAAGGTTTCGAAAGAGAACTTCTTTTGATTATTCGAACGTACCAACTGCTTATGAAATCACATTGATAGCCTCTACTCTTGTCCTAGCCCGTCGGAGAGCTAGATTTGCCTCAATTATTTGTCGCTTTCCTTCAGCTTTTCTCAAATTAGCTTCTGCTATTTCAAGAGCTTGCTGAGCTTCTTGGGGATCAATATCATTACCCTTTTCCGCATCATTTACTAAAACAGTGATTTCATTTTGGCCTATTCTAGCAAAACCACCCATCAGAGCCATCGTTAACCATTCGCCGTTAAGGCGTATTCTCAAAATCCCTATATCCACAGCTGTAGCAATAGGAGCATGATTTGGTAATATGCCAATTTGACCGCTATTCGTAGATAAAATGATTTCTTTTACTTCTGAATCCCAAACAATTCGATTAGGGGTTAGTACACAAAGATTTAAGGTCATTTCTTCAAATTGCTCTCCATTTCTAAGTTCATAGCCTTCGCGGTAGCTTCATCAATATTACCTACCAAATAAAAGGCCTGTTCAGGAAGACCATCTAATTCTCCGGAAAGGATCAATTGAAACCCTCTAATGGTTTCTGCTAGACCAACATATTTCCCAGGAGAACCAGTAAAAACTTCGGCTACAAAAAAGGGTTGTGATAAGAAACGCTCAATTTTTCGCGCTCTTGCTACGGTTAAACGATCTTCTTCAGATAATTCGTCCAACCCCAGGATAGCTATAATGTCCTGAAGCTCTTTATAGCGTTGTAAGGTTTGCTTAACTCTTTGCGCCGTTTCATAATGTTCCTCACCAACGATCCGAGGTTGAAGCATGGTTGAAGTGGAATCTAAAGGATCTACTGCTGGATAGATACCCTTGGCAGCTAATCCTCTTGAGAGTACGGTAGTAGCATCTAAATGTGCAAATGTCGTAGCAGGAGCAGGATCGGTCAAATCGTCTGCAGGTACATAAACTGCTTGAATAGAGGTGATCGACCCTTCTTTGGTAGAAGTAATTCTTTCTTGTAAAGAGCCCATTTCGGTACTTAGGGTGGGTTGATAACCGACCGCGGAAGGCATTCTACCCAATAAGGCCGATACCTCGGATCCCGCTTGGACGAAACGGAAGATATTGTCGATAAATAGAAGTACATCTTGTTCATTAACATCTCGAAAATATTCCGCCATCGTTAGGGCAGTCAAACCAACCCTCATACGAGCTCCCGGCGGTTCATTCATCTGACCGTAAACCAGGGCCACTTTTGATTCGGCAATATTTTCTTCATTAATAACTCCAGATTCTTTCATTTCCATGTAAAGATCATTTCCTTCACGAGTACGCTCCCCCACTCCGCCAAATACGGATACACCCCCGTGTGCTTTGGCAATATTGTTAATCAATTCCATAATGAGTACTGTTTTCCCAACCCCAGCTCCACCAAATAGGCCGATTTTTCCCCCACGACGATAAGGGGCTAAAAGATCTACTACCTTAATTCCTGTTTCAAAAATGGATAATTTTGTATCCAATTGGATAAAGGCAGGTGCAGATCGATGAATCGGAAATGTTGTACGAGTATCTACAGGACCCAAATTATCAACAGGCTCTCCAAGCACGTTGAAAATGCGTCCCAGGGTTGCTCCACCGACCGGAACACTTAGAGGAGCTCCTGTATCAATCACTTCCATTCCTCTCGTCAGACCGTCTGTAGCACTCATAGCTACAGCTCGAACTCGATTATTTCCTAATAATTGCTGTACCTCACAAGTCACATTAATTGCTTGACCAACAGTATCTCGGCCTTGAACTACCAGAGCGTTATAAATATTAGGCATCTTTCCTGGTGGAAAGGCTACATCTAGTACCGGACCGATGATTTGGACAATACGTCCCAGGTTTTTTTTTTCAATCGTGGCAACCCCAGACCCTGAAGTAGTAGGATTAATTCTCATAATAATAAAAAAATGTCGAAATTTGTGAAAATTATCAAATTCCAAATAAACGTCCGCTAACACGCTAATCAGTTAATTAATTTAATAAGAAATGGGAGTTAGCACTCGATTTCGTTAGTGCGAATCCACTTCAATTGTTTACTTATTCAACGAGTGAAGTTGCAAGCCCAACCAATCTTTTTTGAAAATTACAAGTGGATGAGATCTTGAGAAAGTTTTTTATTTGTCTATCATTATAGACAATTCTATTTAGGATTTATATTCGAAAAATTTTTCTATGGAATTTGAATCCGAACTCTCTTTACATTACAATTTCTTATTTCTATCTTATTCTTATTGTCTCTTCTGATTTTTGATTTCAGCATATTGATTTACGCCTATATCTTTATCTTTTCTTTTTTTTTTTTTTTTATCCTTTAGGGGGATCAATTTCTCCTATTTTCATATCTAGGATTTACATATACAACATATACCACTGTCAAGAGGTAATTTCTTATTCGTCAGGTTAGTTATTTCGATTCCAAAAAGGGTCAAAAAGAAAAACGGGGTTGCGCTATATATATGAAAGAGTATACAATAATGATGTGTTTGGTTAATCAAATACCATGGTCTAATAATCAATCTGATTAGTTGATAATATTAGTATTTATTGGGAAGTGTTTGAAAAATTTCTGCGAATAGTTTCATTAAGGCTCAATTCATTCGTGTCGAGTAGACCTTGTTGTTGTCAGAATTCTTAATTCATGAGTTGTAGGGAGGGATTTATGTC